TGCACGAATTCCGGAAATTGCTTATTCAATTCAATGATGCATTCCATTAATTGAATTTACAATTCAATTGTAAAATTTATCTTATTATGATTTATAGTAATTCTAGATTCATTTTATTCGATATTAATTCAATTATCTTATTTTATAAAATAATATAGAGTACTTTATATAATAATAATTTATTATATTAAAAAATAGAATGAAAATATTCGAATTTGAAATGAATCAATTCAAAAATATTTGTCTATTATGAATTTCGAAATATAGTAATCAAAAAATAATAAATCTATAAAATTACGATATCATTTTAATAAAAAAAAATAGAAGATAAAATATATAAGATAAGCGGGTAGCGGGAATCGAACCCGCATCGTTAGCTTGGAAGGCTAGGGGTTATAGTCGACGTTGATTCATCATTTTGAACGTCTCTAATTCAAAACCGAACGTGAAACTTTGATTTCATTCGGCTCCTTTATGGAAGATGGAAAAAAAAGATGTAAACGAAAAAAAAAACAAATTCTACCCATAACATCTATGTCAGCCTTTCTGTCTGAATGCATTCAAAAGGACCTGCTTTATAGATGATCCCTATAGAAGAAAAGAGGATTCTAACAATCTTTTCTAGTTACTTCGTTCCCTATTTCTATTTGAAATAATCCTTAGGAAAAGTCTTTTTTGTTTCCAACGAGCTAAAACAATATAATCTGTCGATGTCTCTAGTAAACCAAAGACATTGTTTAATAGCTATTTTGTTTTGCTTCAATCTCCCTTATATAAATCTCAAATTGAAGATTTAGTTACGATTAGAAATAGACCGTTCTTTCTACCTTTATCCATGGATTCCTTACTCGTTCAATTGGAAGTATGGATCCAATTCAAAAATAAATTATGTTTCGTAATTTCATGATCCAATTTTTTCAATTTATAACGGACTCTTGGATACAAATCACGAGAATTTCTATTTTTCCTCGAATTTTTCATCGATAGGAAAAGGATTAAATCCTTTTAAGAAATAAAGTTTTTGATCGAAATATAAATCAAACGAAAGACCCTTTAACTATTAAAGGGTTAATAGAACGAATCACCCTTTTACCACTAAACTATACCCGCTACAATGCTATTATTGCATATAAATCGACCTTTTGTCGAACACAAAAATAGGTCCTAGTAATAAAAAATAGGATCAGAAAAAAAATCATGAAAATGAGAGCGTTGACATATTTTTATCAGGAAGACTAATGAGATTAGTAAACGAGGACTCATTTAACTAATTAAATGATAAGTTTTTTTTTATTCCAGTAAAAAAAAGTAAATAAAAAAAGAAAGAATAATAAGAAATGGCACTTTGATTCTATATCATTTGATTCTGTATCATAGGAATCGAAATAATCCTTCTTATGATATGATTGTTGTTTCGATTTTTGTTATTTTATTTCAAAAGAATTTTGAGTTTTCAAATAAAATAAATCATTTTTTCTACGATTCATTGGAACAAAAAAAAAGCCCGGCTAGGTACTGACCAGGCCAGGCCGTGGAAATAAAAAGGGACTTTTCGGACGAAATAAACAAGGTACTTTTATTGATTTTATTTATTATTTAATATATATATATTTTCATTTTATTTTTGATTTTCTTAATTTATTCAAAATTTTTTTTATTAACATTTAATAGATTGGTATTTATATATTCAAATATTGGATTGTAGATATTTCTTTTGAGCCCTTACTTTATTTAAAATCTAAATGGAATTGGAATTTCTGATAAAAGTTTTTAGATATATATTATCTATATATAGCTTTATATAGCTATCTATATAATAAATAATAAAGATATAATAAAATAATAAAGAGAGATAAAGAAGGGCTTTTTTCAAGCCTTACTTAATGTATCATAGTAATTATTCTTTTTCATTTTTCAATTGGGGGAGAGATGGCTGAGTGGATTAAAGCGTCGGATTGCTAATCCGTTGTACGCGTTTTTCGTACCGAGGGTTCGAATCCCTCTCTTTCCGTTTCTGTCGATGACTTGGTATTTTTTTTTTTTTTTTTATATAGTTAAAGAAAGATGTGGAATAGATAAAAATTTGCAAATCAAGCAAGGAAAACAAAAATCTGATTTTTTATTCTTCACGTCCAGGATTACGCCCCGGGTCATTAGATAGGAATCCGAAAATGAAGAGAGAAACAAAGAATATCACTACTGTATAAACAAATAGTTTTAGAGTAAGCATTACACAATCTCCAATAGCATTTTTTTTTTTGAAAAAAAAAAAAGAGAATAGATTCTCTATTTTTATACTGCATACCCTATTTTTTGACACCAAGAAATGAAGTGATTTCTAGAAAAAAAAAAAAATTTCAGAAAATCAGAGTTGAGTTGTTTATTAATGAAAATTTTCTTTTATACCAACAATTATATATTGTGGGGGACTCTAATAGGGTCGTTCAATGGAAAAAAAAGTTATAACAAGAAAATGAGAGTGATCTAGATTTAGCACAGCTATACAAGAATTTCAATATTTAACTTAACGGTTCAGACTGTATGTAAGACTTATCTGATCTTATATTAGAAATTGTTAGAATTTTTTTTTCGAGTAAATCATGAATTTTTCTAGGACAGTATGAAAAATCTCATCGAAAACTTACAGCAGCTTGCCACACAAAAGCTAATAAAAAAAAGAACACAGGTATTACTGGCATAATATCTACTATTGGATTCAAAAAAGCGTAGGCCTCGGGTAATTTGGCTAAGAAAAAGCTACTTGAATAAAGGACAGAATTAAGACAGATACAGATTAAACTTAAAATATTAAGCATAACAAACATTTTGTTCTTGAAGATAATTTTTTTTTGAGTTGATTGAGTTATTAATATCTTATTATTGATATAAGGGATAAGGTCAAAATTAATAACATAAGGTAGGTCAAAAAACCTTTCTTTTCTTTGATTTGAACTCAGCCAATCAAAAATCCTTCCATTCTCAAATCAAAATAGATATAGAAGAAATCCTACTTTCATACAATATCTTAATTGAATTATACCTAATGATCAATAAATTCAGTTTCATTCGATATCTACACGTATCAAAATCCTAGCAACAATCTAATTGATTCTATCAATATTTGGACTGGAATTGACGAACAACCAATAACAATATTAGTGTTTATTAGTCTTGAATAGAAATGGGGCGTGGCCAAGTGGTAAGGCAACGGGTTTTGGTCCCGCTATTCGGAGGTTCGAATCCTTCCGTCCCAGAGTATGCGTATTATATATATCATAGTATTATGATATTATATATCATAATATTCCATAATATTATATATGATATAATCATATCAAAATTATCATATCAAAAAAAGATTGCCTTTTTTGAACAACCTTCTGTTTAAGAGTCTAATATTAGATAGAATGTGATTCTTCTTTCTTATCATTATTTTTCTTATTTTTGATTCGTCTCTAAATCATATTTTTTTCACAAATTGAATCGAGTTTAAATACCATAAGACGTAGATGGAATTGAATCCATTTTTTATCTAGGTAAAAGATGGGAACATAGATAAAAAAAAAAGACTTTTTTAATGAAAAAAAGTAGGACGGGCTTTTCATCGTATGTCCATATCTTTCATATTCATATTTGAAATTCGTTATTCATAAAAAAACCTTACGTCTCATATATTTTCCATGATGTCATTTTAATTCAAAATCGAAATGTGAAAGCCTCTCTTATTCTCTATCCCTTAAATGGTGTGTGCAACTTGATTATTTTATTTCTGTGGATTTATGTGGAATTATAAATACGAAGGGCTTGCGTTTTTGGTACTAATTGAATTGAATCAATGGGATTAAGTCTCTTAAGACCGGTTTAGGCTAAAATAATTTAGAGTCAAAAAAAATTGGATTTGTTTTTGATCTATCTATTTGTTTTAAATCATTGATGGGTTAATTCGAATAGGTTTTTTTTTATGATAATAAAAGATAATAAAATGTCCCTTCCCTTATTGGAAAACTTTAGTCAAATAATAATATCGAGGTAGAAAACTTTCAATCAATTATTTTGAATGATTTCCTATGAATCCTTGGTACTTGAAGAAGTGTTAAACTGGCGAATCCATCCTATCAAGAAACTTGAAAATGCGGATTCAAAAAGAACGTATTTCTTATTTATTCGTAATTTTTTCTAAATTTATAGAAATAAAAAAAAAAAGAATAATATATATATTCCATTTCATATTAAATAAATATTGCATTCATACAAAAAATTGTATTCATCCAATATACTAAAAGAAAATCCAATATCTAAAAGAAAATGTGGGTTTAAAAAAAAAAATGGAATTTTTGCTGATACTTTTTAAGAAACTACCCATTCATAACAGTATAGATAACTATGTACCAACTAAACCAATGACTATTCATGATTCCATAATTGAATCAATTACATACCAGTTCCAAGAAACTAGAGGTTATGGTAAAACTTCGTTTAAAACGATGTGGTAGAAAGCAACGTGCGACTTGAAGGACATGATCAACTGTGGATTCTTATCTTACATCCACCATTTTCTTTTATATATAGGAATGAAGATGCTCTTGGCTCGACATCGTTTGTTCTGTTCCACTATAACCCTCATTTCATTTTGGGGAAGTTTTAATGTAAATATTACATGATGGAGCTCGAGTAGAAAGTATTAATTCATTTATCAGGGGCGGAGATCTAGGGTTAGTGTCAATCAATAAGTTGAAACAACTTCGTAAGTATATTTTCGATATAGAAATCGAAAGGATCCAATTCAAGCAAGTTTCAAATTCAAACATCAAATTTGTTGGAATTAGGAAAACTCTTTTGATCAAAAGTGTATCACGCGAGAATCAATCATTCATATGGTTCTTTGATAAAAAGAAATCACAAAAAATGGTATGTTGCTGCCATTTTGAAAGGATTAAAGATCACCGAAGTAATGTCTAAACCCAATGATTCAAAGCAAAGATAAAGGATCCCGGAACAAGGAAATACCTTTTTTAATTGTTTTAATAACTAAACTTGTTAATTGTCTCAATAACTAAACTAGATCAGAATGAAGAATAGAATAGATTCTAAAGGAGACAGGCAAAAAGGGGGTTATAGACGGCTCAATAAATGAAATGCTTAAAGGTTTTCCTTTGAGTGAGAGTTACCCAACTTGAGTTATGAGGATACAAATAAGAATTTTTTTTTTAATTTATTTTTTGGAAAAGAATAAAAAAAAAATGAAATCATAGTCTAATTGATTTGATAATCTATGGATCTATTTTACATTAATTAGAATTCTATACATATACATAACTTCCAATTTTCTCGAGCCGTACGAGGAGAAAACTTCTTATACGGTTCTGGGGGGGGTATTGTTAATCTACATCTATCCCAATGAGCCGTTTATCGAATCGTTGCAATTGATGTTCGATCCCGAAGAGAGGGAAGAGATCTTCGTAAAGTGGGTTTTTATGATCCGATAAAGAATCAAACCTATTTAAATGTTCCTGCAATTCTATATTTTCTTGAAAAAGGTGCTCAACCTACAGGAACTGTTCATGATATTTCAAAGAGGGCTGCGGTTTTTACGGAATTTGACCTGAATCAATAACCGAAAAATGCAATTAATGAAATAAAAAAAAAAAGAGGGTGTGGATGACTTGTCTATAGCTTTGGATAACCTTTTCTCTATTATTTCCCCCCTCTCTTGTTCTACTACACTTATTTATTAAAGATCAATCAAGTGAATAAATGAAATAATTGGTTTTATACTAGAAATATAAAATTTTGACATTACCATCAATGGGTTGGTTTTTGTTGGAAATCTATGAACAAATAAAAAAACACAAGGGATTACGCTTGTTTATTCTACTTATATTTATTTATTGATTGAATAAACCCGAGATTTTTTTCTACTTTACTTCTTCCTTACCTTAATTTATTCTTTCGCCTACACTTTTTTTTTCTATTTATGTTCATTATCTCTATCGTGCCAATCCAACACAACTCCGTAGTTTTTTCTTTTTTTATTTATTTTCTCTTTTTTTCATTTTAATTATTATATATTATATATATATATATTATATATATTTTCCTATTTCTATTTATTTCAATTAATAGAAATATATAATTTATAGATGAAATATTAATAAATAGATATTTCAATTGACTAATTAAATTGAATAATGAAATATAAATAAAAAAAGAAAGATATTCAATTGAAATTGTTATTTCTATTTTTTTTTTTTTATTCTTTTGTGTTCTCCATTGTATTCGTTTTTCACTATTCACATTCATATTGACAACAGTGGATCAAACAAATATAATCCGATTGTGGATAAATAGATCTAGTTATCTCCGCTTCATAGACTTGGTTTTTTTTATTTTACTTCATTCAATTCACATGATGGGCTCATTGGATTTTCTGTGATACAAGAAGTTACTTTTGTGTGATATAAAAATTTTGATTCAAAAAAAAAATAGATAATCTAAGAAGGGATAACATAAGATAAGATACAAGAGACGGTATATCCATTTTTTTTTTATTTGATTCCATTTGATATTTTATTTGATTACGTCGTGCAATTCCATTTCGTTTTTGATTCTGATTGTATCTGCACATACTAATTCTTTTTTTTATTCGGGTTGCTAACTCAATGGTAGAGTACTCGGCTTTTAAGTGCGGCTAGCATCTTTTACACATTTGTATGAAGTAACAGATTCGTCCATACTATCGGTAGAGTTTGTAAGACCACGACTGATCCTGAAAGGAATGAATGGAAAAAACAGCATGTCGTATCAACGGGGAATTCGGGGAATATTTTTACCTGAAAAGCTTGTTTGAATTCTTGATGTGGAACAAAATCAATTTCAAGTCGGGTCGAATGAATAAATGGATAGAGCTCTAGGGCTCCAATTCTAGAGAAATAAAAAGCAACGAGCTTATGTTCTTAATTTGAATGATTACCCGATCTAATTATACGTTAAAAAGATATTAGTGCTTGATGCGGGAAGGACTTTTCTCATGAGCGGATTATCGATTTTTTTATGAGTCCTAACTATTAGTTATTCTACATTAGGGGTAGAGATGAATGTGTAGAAGAAGCAGTATATTGATAAAGATCTTTTTTTTTTTCCAAAATCAAAAGAGCGATTGCGTTGAAAAAATAAAGGATTTCTAACCATCTTGTTATCCTAAAATAAACATAAACCAATTAGAAGGAAAAAGAAAAGAGCGGATAGAGAGTTCGTTGATGAGTCTTACCTGTTTACGAGGTATATATTATTATTCTTTAATACCTTGTTTTGACTGTATCGCACTATGTATCATTTGATAACCCAATAAATTCATTATACTATCCCTGGTTCAAATCTAATTGAAAATGGAAGAATTTCAAGGATATTTAGAACTTGATAAATCTCGGCAACACAACTTCCTATACCCACTTCTCTTTCGGGAGTATATTTATGCATTTGCTCATGATCATTTTTTAAATG